TTGATTACTAATTTACTCAGTTTTATCTTTTCTCCCGCCTTCATAAAGTAGAGGCATTTCCACTATCACTATAGTTTTCTAAAAAGGTAACTATCTCGGTTTAATATATAAATTTCTATATTTAGTATAGAATCCGCGAAAAGGACTTTCCTTTATATTTATAAGAAGGAAAAGGCTTACTATCTTTGGGATCTGATGCTACACCGCTGCTCAATACCTTAGGGGATCAACTCTATTACATAAATTGATTCCTAACTTTTATTTCATATATAAATAAGCAGTTCTTATTGTATCGGCCCAAAACCTCGCGAATTGATCTTTACGGCGCTTCCTCTATCAATTAGATCCTTTATCCATCGAATAAAGTATCTAGGCATACCTATTTCTTCATATTCATACTTAAAATTTTATGAAGTTTAGTTCTTTGCTACAGCTGATAAAAATCGTCGTTTTGGACAATACATATGTAGAAAGCCTATTTTTTTTTCTAGTATTTATTAATGAATTTGTTCTTTTGCCTTTTTTATTTCTATAGTGGAGATAGTCGCACGTAATGACAGATCACGGCCATATTATTAAAGGCTTGTGGTAAGAATGGGTTTCGCTCTAGTGCACGGAAATAATATTCCAAAGCTTTTGTATGTTCTCCGTTTCTTGTGTGGATAAGGCCTATGTTATAGAGTATATAACTTCGATCATAGGGATCCATTTCTAGTCGCATAGCTTCATAATAATTCTGTAAAGCTTCCGCATAATTTCCTTCGGATTGAGCCGACATCCGTTACGGTCGTCATTCGATTCAAAAAATCTCCGTTTCAGAACCGTACATGAAATTTTTATCTCATACGGCTCCTCCTTTATGTACATAATGAGACTAATACATGGAATAAAAAAAATGAAATATTCTCATTATAAACTGAGTGGGGCTGGTGTTTTTACAAAAAATCTCTAACCAACCTTCTTGTAAAAGATCTTTCCTTAACATCAAGTCTGTTGATACTAGATAAAAAAAGGGGGACTCCCGCAATTTATTTGTCTTAAACGCCACTTAATTTTCAGGAATTAGTCACTTCAACAGTTTTCGATGGCTATACGGGTATCCAAAACACGAACGAGATGGGTGTTTGTTGTCCCAACCATGCTTGCTAGTCCCGATCCTCATAAGGAAAAGGGATATTTTATAACAAAATTTTCCTGTTGTTGATTCCGAGGAGTAGTGCCTCTTCCTCTATGCCTCCTATTAGTACTAGTGGAGTAGGTTTGACCTAACACAACCGTAGGTGTAACCTTTCGCTCAATACTCTATAATCAACAATTGAAGCATTTGAGGTTGCATTACTCGCGGATACACGATAGAAGGGTTTGTTTTATTTACAAACTTCACCTTCACCAAGCGTTTAATTTTTTCAAATAATTTTTTTTTTCTTTATATCCCGAATAAGATAATTATTATGCAACTTTTTCCTAAGAACATTAAAAAATAGAAAAAAAAAAAAATGAAATTAAAGAAAAGTATAAAATAACTAAATAAAAAAAAATCAAATCACACCATCTCTGTAATAAGCGAATGCCTCTTTCTCCCCCGAAGTTGTCGGAATTATTCGTAATAAGATATTGGCTACAATCGAAAAGGTCTTATCAATAAAATTTCCAGTTATTCGAGATCTAGACATAGGCAGAAATTCATGCTATAATTTTTTTTAATTACTTTCGTGAGAAAATAATCCCACAACCGACGGAATTTGACAGTACGAAATAACATAAAAGCGGACTCATTAAAATTAAACTTCTACTCAAATTTTTTCTTTTTTGCAGGACTCAATAAAAACAAAACTAATAAATATTTGAAGACGATTAGATTTCAACTAAATCTTAAATATAGTAAAAAATATCGGAAAATATTTTGATTTCATCAAAGTTGAAGAATCAACGAATTTATTCGAAGTTGTAGGAAAATTCGAGAAGTTTTGAGTAAATTATGATCCAAAGAGGAAAAAGGGTTGAATAATCGCTCTATGATGGATGAAAATAGACTAACCATTCATTTAGTGTTGTGTATATAACGGGTAATACGCTATACAATCAAATATAAAAATTCCGCGGGCCTTTCGTTGGAATAAATCTATGGGATAAGAAGTTATGATAAGGGGTTCTTGTTAAAAGATCTCAAACTTGCAAGTAATTTTCTAATTTTTATGAAAATAGAATAATGGTCTAAACTAAATAAAACGATGGTTTAAAGGGAACTATTAAAGATAGCCGAAAAAAAAAAAAGATCAATCAGTGGAGTTGTTCCAATTAAGTGATTTAATCCAGTATAAAAAAAAATTCAAAAAGAAAATTTGGAGTCCCATCTTCGTAAACATGAATAGATACCTTTATTTGTTGTTTTTAAGAGTTTGTCCCACAAAATTATCTCCTTTCCCCAACCTCGACTAAGGTTTGGCAAAGTTTTTCTATTTTTTTTTTAGTTAAAATTAAAATAGGGTGTACGCATTTATCCAAAAATAAAATATGAATCACTATTCACTCGACTTATTATCAACTTTCTCATTATGTAGGAGAGATGGCCGAGTGGTTGAAGGCGTAGCATTGGAACTGCTATGTAAGCTTTTGTTTACCGAGGGTTCGAATCCCTCTCTTTCCGTACCCTTCACCTAATTCACCAACGTTAATGTTATTGACCACAATATCTCACATCAAATAAAAAAGGGACACCATTATTCCTACCTTTCTTTGATATGGTTTCGCTATTCCTAATCTCAATTTCGGTAATATGGAAAATACTAGAAAGAATAGACAAGGAATTAAAACCTCCCTATCAATCTATGATACATAAATGGGAAAAAATCCCTTACTTAAAAACTCTTTATATGGGTGTAAAGGGAGGGCAAAATTGTCTGAATCCTTCTTATTTTCGTTAAGTTTAAGTCTGACGAGAATAATATTCTACAACTAGTAATTCATTTATTTTCAAACCGGCCCATTTACTATCGAGTATTTCATTGACTGATCCTTTATATTGGAATGGGTGAAGGGTCAAATGTTTTGGCAATTCCTCACGGGAGGTTGAATCAAGATAATTTTGAACCAAAGACTTAGATTTTTGGTCATCTCTCACTGTAATAATATCGCGGGGTTTGCAGCGATAACTTGGTATATCTACTATACCACCATTAACTAAAATATGTCTATGGTTAACCAATTGGCGTGCTTGAGGAATAGTCGAAGTTATACCTAATCGAAAAAGAATGTTATCCAACCGCATTTCAAGCAATTGTAGTAAAACTTGACCTGTTGACCCTTTTGCTTTTCCGGCGATATGAACATATTTAAGTAATTGTTGTTCTGTAAGACCATAATGAAAGCGTAATTTTTGTTTTTCTTCTAAACGAATACGATATTGAGATTTTTTACCGGGGCGTAATTGGTTTCGAAAATCGTTTCCAGCTCTAGGCTTTTTAGTAGTTAGTCCCGGTAAAGACCCCAGACGACGTATTTTTTTGAAACGAGGCCCTCTGTAACGTGACATAAAGACTCCTTATGAAGTTGCATAAATCTAAATGAAATATGAAATTAAACTAAACTAAATGCTAAATAGAAAAATGAAAAATACAATATAAATTGGAAATTCCACAATAAATTAATCAAAATTTATTTAAATATTGTACTACAAAGAAAAATTCTAAAGAATAATTAGATGAATTGTATCACTATTCTGGCCTTAATACTTAATATATTAGAAAATATATATCTAATTTATCGTATTAATATTAAATAGAATATTTTCTATAATATCAAACTTAATTAATTATTAATTTCAAACTATTAATTACTAAAAACTCTTCAATAATATTCTAATTCTATTAATAATTTATATTATTATTAATAGAATTAGAATATAAAAATCAAAGTAAGGGTTCTCTTTTTGATTGATTTAGTCTACATAGATAAAACTCCTCCCCTTTTTTTTAATAATTGGAAATTTTTAGGAGATAATAGAAGGGTGCCGTTTGGGAAAAGCAAAAGAAGCCTTTTCAATTTCGTTGATTTCACATTTTCAACTATGTAAAAAAAATCAAACAAATGGAGAAAAGCCCACTATCGGAGTCGAACCGATGACCATCGCATTACAAATGCGATGCTCTAACCTCTGAGCTAAGCGGGCTCACATAACATAAATTGTACCCACATAGGAATTTATTAAACTGCTGGAATCTTAGCTATTAACTAACTCTTCATTCTTAACTCTTCAGATACTAATTAATATATAATTGGATCCATTTATCTTATCAAATATATGATTATCAATATCTTAATTAGCTAGTAAGATTTTTTGAATTCAAATTACAATTGAATTTCAAATTCTTTTTTTTTACTATGCTAAAATTTACTAATATAATTAGATTTCTTTTAGAAATAAAAGATTTTATTCCTATCTGCTAATTTATTTAAATTAGTAATTTAATTAATACATATTAGATACATTATAATATTCGAAATAATTTCAGTTGAAATTATTTTTTATTTTAATTAAAAAAGGAATTTTTAGTTATAGCCATTAGATTCGTTATGGCTATTAAATTATTCAATATATAGAGTAATAAAATTGATTTTTAGTTATTTTTCGTTCGGAAAGATAAGAGCTAAGACGAAAACAAAAGAAAAGAATCGACCGTTCAAGTATTCAAAATTTCATGCTAAAAACAATAGAAATTGGGGAAAATATATGTAATATATATATATATTATACTAATAGTATTTATTATACTATATATTGTATATTGAATTGATGAATTCAATAGTCCGATCATAATATAACTGAAAGAAAAAGCAAAATATTTGGATAATGATATCCAAATTACAAAAACGATATCCAAATTACAAAGCAAAAAGGGGATATGGCGAAATTGGTAGACGCTACGGACTTAATTGGATTGAGCCTTGGTATGGAAACCTACCGAGTGATAACTTTCAAATTCAGAGAAACCCTGGAATGA